TACCAGAAATAATTAGAATAAATAGCAGTCTCTGACAACTCATCCTCTTTAATCTGCTTGGACCCGCTCCAATACCCATAGGAAAATCCCCAGTCATATTCAGCGTACCTGTTCCTACAATCAAATAGATTGTCCCAAGGGCCCCATATTCTAGGAGCCCAAGTTATGCTATTGAAAATTCGTTCCTCTAGCAGTTCCGGTTTGACCATTCCCTTTTTCAAACTCCACTTCTTTTCATATAGCAATCCCTGATCAAAGAGAGAACAATATCCATTTCGAAACATTTCTAACGGATTCCTTGGTTCGGACCGACGAAGTAATGGCACTCGATTATTATCAACCTGACTGCAATCTTTTTCTGTCGGTAAGGATCGCACCAGAGCACCTTCTACTTCTAATAGGCCATGAACTGAAGAATCATTCTGAGCGAGTCCATAAGAAGCGACCCACTTTTTTTCATCGGTTCCGGGTGAAGACCAAAGATCTTGCGCGACCGGTCCGCCAGAACAACTCAAAAGATAAAGAAGTCTCGTTAATCTCTTCATGCTCGTTCCAAGTTCGAAGTACCATTTGGCCAAATAAAAACCCGCTTCCTGACACGATTGCCTCTTTATATAGATAGATATAGGATCTATGGGGTTATTACTTAGAAGTCTATTTTGTACAAGAGCCCTTCCTATCTGATATAAAAGGGTCCCATGATCCCGAGCCGGTCTTACCTTGGCTCGCAAACCCCAAGTTTGTCTATGAAGAGCTAATCTAATTGTATTAGTTTCTATAATGGATTTCTTATGTAGAATACTAATGGATAGGGCCTCGTTGCTAAGTGCTACAAGATCTAGTGCACTGGAACTCGTGGTTATGGACCCGAATCCTTTAGTATGGAACATTGTCTTTTCCAAGTAAAAACCCCTAGTATATGAAAGAATGAAAAGGTGCTTTCGTTCTTGTGGAATAAGAAGTCCTCGTACCCTAATGAAAGGAAAATAGGAATTTTTCGTTAGGTATTTGACCAAATAGGATCGTCCAGTTCCTATAGAACCTATCACTAAAATACCCGATAGGGCTAAGCGGAACGAAAAGGGTTTTCCATGAGATGGTAAATGAAAACGATTAGCCCCACACGAGGTTTGTGAATAAGTGATTATCTGATAATGAGCAAGGAATATACGTCTTTCTGCTAAAGAGGATCTATTAAACTCATAATTCATTAGATCCTTGTTATCAATGTCAACTAGGTATCATAAGTAAATGGATCCCGGTTGTTCAATCATTTGATAACCAAGGTCATTCTTTGCTAAAGAGAAATGATCACTATGAGTCAGACTCAATAGAATTGGATCCATTCCAAATAGCGAGAATTAGGATTCTTGATCCCTCTCAATCTCTCTTTCAATTCGAGGATCCAGAGAGGTGTTTTCATAGTCATCTCCGAATATTTGCCATCTCCGAATATTTTCGATTTCATTTTTCTATGATATGTCTTTCTATATGAAAATTGGTTATTTACGATGTACGATGATCCCTGTTAAGCATCCATGGCTGAATGGTTAAAGCGCCCAACTCATAATTGGCAAATTTGCGGGTTCAATTCCTGCTGGATGCACGCTAACGGGAACGTTCAATAAGTCTATTGGAACTGGCTCTCTATCCATGGAATCTCATCCATCATCCATACATAACGAATTGGTATGGTATATTCATACCATAACATAAGAACAATAAGAACTCGAATTCTTATCGATACTGGAACTCAGAGCATAGGAGGGAAAGTCGATTTATGGATGGAATCAAATACGCAGTATTTACAGAAAAAAGTCTTCGTTTATTGGGAAAGAATCAATATACTTCTAATGTCGAATCAGGATTCACTAGGACAGAAATAAAGCATTGGGTCGAACTCTTCTTTGGTGTTAAGGTAGTAGCTGTGAATAGTCATCGACTACCCGGAAAGGGTAGAAGAATGGGACCTATTCTGGGACATACAATGCATTACAGACGTATGATCATTACCCTTCAACCGGGTTATTCTATTCCACTTCTAGATAGAGAAAAGAACTTAAAGAAAAATACTTAATAACACGGCGAGACATTTATACAAAACTCCTATCCCGAGCACACGCAAGGGAACCGTAGACAGGCAAGTGAAATCCAATCCACGAAATAATTTGATCCATGGACGGCACCGTTGTGGTAAAGGTCGTAATGCCAGAGGAATCATTACCGCAAGGCATAGAGGGGGAGGTCATAAGCGCCTATACCGTAAAATCGATTTTCGACGGAATCAAAAAGACATATCTGGTAGAATCGTAACCATAGAATACGACCCTAATCGAAATGCATACATTTGTCTCATACACTATGGGGATGGTGAGAAGAGATATATTTTACATCCCAGAGGGGCTATAATTGGAGATACTATTGTTTCTGGTACAAAAGTTCCTATATCAATGGGAAATGCCCTACCTTTGAGTGCGGTTTGAACTATTGATTTACGTAATTGGAAGTAACCAATTAGGTTTACGACGAAACCTAGAAATCGATCACTGATCCAATTTGACTACCTCTACGGGATAGACCTCAACAGAAAACTGTTGAGTAACGGCAGCAAGTGATTGAGTTCAGTAGTTCCTCATAGAAAATTATTGACTCTAGAGATATGGTAATATGGAGAAGACAAAATTGTTTGAAGCACGCACAGAACCGGAAGCGCCCCTTGTTTCAAAGAGAGGAGGACGGGTTATTCACATTTAATTTGATGGTCAGAGGCGAATTGAAAGCTAAGCAGTGGTAATTAAGACCCCCGGGGGAAAATAGGGATGTCTCCTACGTTACCCATAATATGTGGAAGTATCAACGTAATTTCATAGAGTCATTCGATCTGAATGCTACATGAAGAACATAAGCCAGATGACGGAACGCGGAGACCTAGGATGTAGAAGAGCATAACATGAGTGATTCGGCAGATTTGGATTCCTTTCCTATATATCCACTCATGTGGTACTTCATCATACGATTCATATAAGATCCATACTGTCTAGAGATCGTCATATACATCTAGAAAGCCGTATGCTTTGGAAGAAGCTTGTACAGTTTGGGAAGGGGTTTTTTGAGAAAAAAGAAGAATCTACTTCAACCGATATGCCCTTAGGCACGGCCATACATAACATAGAAATCACACGTGGAAGGGGTGGGCAATTAGCTAGAGCAGCAGGTGCTGTAGCGAAACTGATTGCAAAAGAGGGTAAATCGGCCACATTAAGATTACCATCTGGGGAGGTCCGTTTGATATCCCAAAACTGCTTAGCAACAGTCGGACAAGTGGGTAATGTTGGGGTGAACCAAAAAAGTTTGGGTAGAGCCGGATCTAAGTGTTGGCTAGGTAAACGCCCCGTAGTAAGAGGGGTAGTTATGAACCCTGTGGACCACCCCCATGGGGGCGGTGAAGGGAAAGCCCCAATTGGTAGAAAAAAACCCACAACCCCTTGGGGTTATCCTGCGCTTGGAAGAAGAACTAGGAAAAGGAAAAAATATAGTGATAGTTTTATTCTTCGTCGCCGTAAGTAAATACGTAAATAGGAATATGGAAAATCGCATTTTTGGAATTTTCAATAATGTGATGGGCGAACGACGGGAATTGAACCCGCGCATGGTGGATTCACAATCCACTGCCTTGATCCACTTGGCTACATCCGCCCCTTATCCAGCTAAAGGATTTTCTCTTTTTTCCATTCATCATTATCCTATTTATTCTGACCTCCATACTTCGATCGAGATATTGGACATAGAATGCCACTCTTTAAAATGGAAAAAAAGGAGTAATCAGCTGTGACACGAAAAAAAAAGAATCCTTTTGTAGCTCATCATTTATTGGTAAAAATCGAAAAGGTCAATATGAAGGAGGAGAAAGAAACAATAGTAACGTGGTCCCGGGCATCTAGCATTCTACCCACAATGGTTGGCCATACAATCGCGATTCATAATGGAAAGGAACATATACCTATTTACATAACAAATCCTATGGTAGGTCATAAATTGGGGGAATTCGTGCCTACTCGGAATTTCACGAGTTATGAAAGTGCAAGAAAGGATACTAAATCTCGTCGTAACGATACGAAATCTCGTCGTTAACTTAATTCAGAATAGAAAGATTCAGAATAAACAAAACAAAATCCATATTGTTATTTGAACAAAAAGATCACAATAAACTTTAGGATTCAAATAAAGGTAGTCGTGGAATAACCTTATTTATGACAAGTTTCAAACTGGTAAAGTATACCCCTAGGATAAAGAAGAAAAAGAGTAGACTAAGGAAACTTGCAAGGAAAGTTCCAACTGACCGTCTACTTAAGTTCGAACGGGTTTTCAAAGCACAAAAACGTATACATATGTCTGTTTTCAAAGCACAAAGAGTTCTTGATGAGATTCGCTGGCGTTACTACGAGGAAACAGTTATGATACTGAACCTCATGCCTTATCGAGCATCTTATCCCATCTTAAAGTTGGTTTATTCGGCAGCAGCAAATGCTACTCATTATAGGGATTTCGACAAAGCGAATTTATTCATCACCAAAGCCGAAGTGAGTAGGAGCGCTATTGTGAAAAAATTCAGACCTCGAGCTCGAGGACGTAGTTTTCCAATAAAAAAAACCATGTGTCATATAACAATAGTACTAAATATAGTAAAGAAATCTAAATAACCTAGATCCATCTAAGATTTAGATTCCCGGTAAAAAAAAAATAGAATAGAAAAATATGGGACAAAAAATAAATCCACTTGGTTTCAGACTTGGTACAACCCAAAATCACCATTCCTTTTGGTTCGCACAACCGAAAAATTATTCTGAAGGTCTACAGGAAGATAAAAAAATACGTAATTGTATCAAGAACTATATACAAAAGAATAGGAAAAAAGGCTCGAATAGAAAAATAGACTCAGACTCAAATTCCGAAGTAATTACACATAATAGAAAAATAGACTCAGGCTCAAGTTCTGAAGTAATTACACATATAGAAATTCAAAAAGAAATCGATATGATCCATGTCATAATCCATATTGGATTCCCAAATTTTTTAAAGAAAAAGGGAGCAATCGAAGAATTAAAAAAAAATCTACAAAAGGAAGTTAATTCCGTAAACCATAAACTTAATATTGCTATCGAAAAAGTTAAAGAGCCTTATAGACAACCTAATATTCTTGCAGAATATATAGCTTTCCAATTAAAAAATAGAGTTTCATTTCGAAAGGCAATTAAAAAAGCCATTGAATTAACTAAAAAAGCAGATATAAAGGGAGTCAAAGTAAAAATTGCGGGCCGTCTCGCGGGGAAAGAAATCGCACGTGCTGAATGCGTCAAAAAGGGTAGACTTCCCCTACAAACAATTCGCGCTAAAATTGATTATTGCTGCTATCCAATTCGAACTATCTATGGAGTATTAGGTCTAAAAATTTGGATATTCGTAGACGAAGAATAATTAAACCTTGTCTTCCCATTCATTCTGTCCAATGATAGAATAAAAAATGACAAGAGCCTTATTTTCCCCGAAATCTCTGAAAAAACAAGCAATTGTATTTCTTTCTATAAGATTTAATGAAAATTGATAAACCTTTTAATATAATTGCTATGCTTAGTGTGTGACTCGTTAGTTTTTTCTTTAGGGTTCAAAATTGGGAGTAAAAAAAAAAAAAAATTGAACGAACCCTACTATAAATATAAAAAACTTAGTAATTATAGAAAATTAACTAATAACCAACTTATTGCTTCGTATTGTCGAGATCCTAACTAAAAAACAGTCACTATATGAATAAATACATCTATCATAATAGTTGTAGCAACTGCAATTTTTCTCTAAAAAAGAAATCAGATTATAGGTTGTGAAGCAAAAATAAAGGGATGTGGATAAATGGAGGGATGATAGAAAGAAAGAATAGGAATAAGAAAGATATAGGATTCCAATATGTATGGTCTATGAATTACATCATAAAAGGCAATGTGATAAAGCATCAATATAATAAAAATAACTGAGAAATCGAAATCGTAACTTGAAACAAGAAATAGGATTAAAAGAAATAATAAAGAGCAGCCCGGGTTAATAAAACTGAGAAAATTGACTCGGAAAGAAATTTTGTTGGAAGCTCCATTGCGGGGTTCAGACCTAACCATTAATGGAGAAGCAGTGGGAACGACAGAACCTATGACTGCATAAGATTTTCTTAAAAACGAATCCTAATACTTCATTGGGTGGGATGGCGGAACAAACCAAAAAAAAAAATTACTTTATTTGGTAAGGTTATAAATTGAATGAATAAGACAGGAAAGAGTAAATATTCGCCCGCGAAATCTTTATTGGATTAGAATACTTTACTGTGATTCAATAAGAGTAAAAAAAGTGGATTTCTTAAAAAAAAGAAGGATTACATTCTATATAAATAGAGATAAATAGACACACACGTCTAGATATATTCTATATCTTCTTTCTTGATTATATATCTTTCTATTTTAAGAAATTCAATATAAAAAACCTCACTTTTGTATTATCTATTAATGTATATCTATCCGTAATATTTTTGAATATTATGGAATTGAATTGGAGGAACTTGCACGCTTTCTCATTTCATTCGCGAGGAGCTGGATGAGAAGAAACTCTCATGTCCAGTTTTGCAGTAGAGATGGAATTAAGAAAGAACCATGCTTAACCCCAAAAGAACTAGATTTCGTAAACAACATAGAGGAAGAATGAAGGGAAAGTCCTGCCGAGGCAATCGTATTTGTTTTGGTAGATATGCTCTTCAAGCACTTGAACCCGCTTGGATCACAGCGAGACAGATAGAAGCAGGTCGAAGAGCAATGACACGGTATGCGCGTCGTGGTGGAAAAATATGGGTACGTATATTTCCCGACAAACCTGTTACAATAAGACCCGCGGAAACACGTATGGGCTCGGGAAAGGGATCCCCCGAATATTGGGTAGCCGTTGTTAAACCGGGTCGAATACTTTATGAAATGGGCGGAGTATCCGAAACTGTAGCTAGAGCAGCTATCTCCATAGCTGCCAGTAAAATGCCCATACGAAGTCAATTTCTTCGATTAGAGATATAGAACTCAAAAAAAGGAGTATTGAGGATAAAAAAACAACCCCAGGGTTTTTCTTTCTGGAAAGACAATATTTCTTTCATCCTTTTGCATTGAAATAACAAATTGAAATCAAAATAATATGATTCAACCTCAGACCCTTTTAAATGTAGCAGATAACAGTGGAGCTCGAAAATTGATGTGTATTCGAATCATAGGAGCTGCTAGTAATCAGCGATATGCTCGTATTGGTGATGTTATTGTTGCTGTAATCAAAGACGCAGTGCCCCAAATGCCTCTAGAAAGATCCGAAGTAATTCGAGCTGTAATTGTACGTACATGTAAAGAATTCAAATGCGAAGACGGTATAATAATACGCTATGATGACAATGCAGCAGTTATCATTGATCAAAAAGGAAATCCAAAAGGAACTCGAGTTTTTGGTGCGATCGCTGAGGAATTGAGAGAATTGAATTTTACTAAAATAGTTTCATTAGCTCCTGAAGTATTATAAATACTAGTACACGAGATTACGAGACAATAAGTATCTAAAATAGATCAAAGAAAAAATTAGTAGATTGTGTCTCACGTATATGCTTTAGAATAAAAAATGAAAAGAAAATAAAGAAAACATGTTGATTATAGAAAAATTAGGAGGAACCTAGAATTAGAGTTTTATGGGCAAGGACACTATTGCTGATTTACTAACCTCTATAAGAAACGCAGACATGAATAAAAAAGGAACGGTTCGAGTAGCATCTACAAATATTACCGAAAACATTGTTAAAATACTTCTACGAGAGGGTTTTATTGAAAGTGTTCGGAAACATCAGGAAAGTAACAAATATTTCTTGGTTTCAACTCTGCGACATCAAAAGAGAAAGACTAGAAAAGGAATATATAGAACTAGAACCTTTTTAAAGCGTATCAGCCGACCCGGCTTACGAATTTATGCCAACTATCAAGGAATTCCTAAGATTTTGGGCGGAATGGGAATTGCTATTCTTTCTACTTCTCGAGGTATAATGACAGATCGAGAAGCTCGACTAAATAGAATTGGAGGAGAAATCTTATGTTATATATGGTAATTGCCCCGCCTATAGTACCCGAATTCTATCTCGAACTTCCTATTTGTAAAATAAAAATCGAAAAATAGGAGAAAAAAATATGACTGAAAATAAAAATAGGAGAGAAAAAAGAACCCCGAGGGAAGCAAAAGTCACTTTCGAGGGTTTAGTTACAGAAGCCCTACCCAACGGAATGTTCCGCGTTCGCCTAGAGAATGATACTATCGTCCTGGGCTATATTTCAGGAAAGATCCGGTCTAGTTCTATACGAATACTGATGGGGGATAGAGTAAAAATTGAAGTAAGTCGTTATGATTCAAGCAAGGGACGTATAATTTATAGACTTCCCCACAAAGATTCGAAGCGTACCGAAGACTCGAAGGATACCGAAGATTTGAAGGATACCAAAGATTCAAAGGATTAGGTTTTTCTTTTTTTTTTTTTATTCTTCTAGGATATACAATTCAAAGTTACAAAATTCAAGTGAAGAGGCTTATTTTCTCCCAAAGAGTAGATTCATAGTTTAAGAAAGGAATAAGGAAATATGAAAATAAGAGCTTCTGTTCGTAAAATTTGTACAAAATGTCGACTGATTCGTAGGCGCGGACGAATTAGAGTCATTTGTTCCAATCCGAAGCATAAACAAAGACAGGGGTAATCTTTCGAAAAAAGAACTTTACTTTCTAAAACTAAAAAAAGTACCCATGGAAATGTCCAAATAAAATAATTAAAGTAAAGGATATGTTTTACCCTGAAATGGATATCTTTGTATCTTTTCTTTTTGTTATTTCTGACTCATATTTATGAGATAATAAAATATGACAAAAGCTATACCAAGAATTGGTTCACGTAGGAGAGTGCGTATTGGTTTGCGTAGGAATGCGCGTTTTAGTTTACGTAAGAGTGCACGTAGAATAACAAAAGGGGTTATTCATGTTCAAGCTAGTTTCAACAATACCATTATAACAGTTACAGATCTACAAGGTCGGGTGGTTTTCTGGTCCTCCGCGGGTACTTGTGGATTCAAAAGCTCAAGAAAAGCATCACCCTATGCTGGTCAAAGAACAGCAGTAGATGCTATTCGTACAGTGGGTCTGCAACGAGCAGAAGTTATGGTAAAGGGTGCTGGTAGCGGAAGAGATGCCGCATTACGAGCCATTGCTAAAAGTGGTGTACGATTAAGTTGTATACGCGATGTAACGCCTATGCCGCATAATGGATGTCGACCTCCTAAAAAAAGACGTCTGTAAAAGAATTAAATCGCTTTCAAGAGAAATAAATGATTCAATGATCAAATAATAATACTAGTCTATTATGGTTCGAGAGGAGGTAGCAGGATTATGGTTCGAGAGGAGGTAGCAGGATCCACTCAAACACTACAGTGGAAGTGTGTTGAATCAAGAGTAGACAGTAAGCGTCTTTATTATGGTCGTTTTATTCTGTCCCCGCTTATAAATGGTCAAGCGGATACCGTCGGTATTGCCTTGCGAAGAGCTTTACTTGGAGAAATAGAAGGAACATGTATCACACGTGCAAAATCTGGGAACGTGCCACACGAATATTCTACAGTAGTAGGTATTGAAGAATCAGTACAAGAAATCTTACTAAATTTGAAAGAAATTGTATTGAGAAGTAATCTCTATGGAGTTAGAGACGCATCAATTTGCGTCAAAGGGCCTAGATACATAACTGCTCAAGATATCATCTCACCGCCTTCCGTGGAAATCGTTGATACGGCACAACATATAGCTAACTTGACGGAACCCATGGATTTCCGTATTGAGTTACAGATCAAGAGAGATCGCGGATATCACACAGAATTCAGAAAGAACTCTCAAGATGGAAGTTATCCTATAGATGCTGTATCCATGCCTGTTCGAAATGTGAATTATAGTATTTTTTCTTGTGGGAATGGAAATGAAAAACACGAGATACTTTTTCTAGAAATATGGACGAATGGAAGTTTAACCCCTAAGGAAGCACTTTATGAGGCTTCTCGTAATTTGATTGATTTATTTATTCCTTTTCTACACGCGGAGGAAGAGGGCACTAATTTCGAAGAAAATAAAAACAGGTTTACTCGACCCCCTTTAACCTTTCAAAAAAGATTAACTAATCTAAAGAAAAATAAAAAAGGAATTCCATTAAATTGTATTTTTATTGATCAATTAGAATTGCCTTCTAGAACGTATAATTGTCTCAAAAGGGCCAATATACATACATTATTGGACCTTTTGAGTAAGACTGAAGAAGATCTTATGAGAATTGACAATTTTCGTATGGAAGATGGAAAACAGATATTGGACACTCTAGAGAAGCATCTTCAAATTGATTTACCTAAGAATAAGTTCTCGTTTTAAATCCATTGCAATTTTTTCCTCTTCTTCTTTTTCTAGTTAGAATAAAAATAAAAAAGAAAACAATTTTTCATCTTTGTCACAATCTATATTTTCGCGAAATGGATCATAATAAAATAGATTTTAGGTATCTAGGGAAGATTCACTTGGAAGTAACTATTCCCTAGATACCTATCCATGGTACTTCACGGTTGAATGAATCAATTTGAAAAATCTCTAAAAAAGACCTAAAGTTAAGGATTTTTCAATGGGTAATGTTGCTCCAATACCTAACCAAAGAGCTACTGCAGTACCGATTAAAAAAACGGTCGTAGCTACTGGCCGACGAAATGGATTTTGGAATTTATTGACATTCTCTAAAAAGGGTACTGTCAATAACCCCGTTGGTACAGAAACCATTAGGAGAACGCCCAATAACTTATTGGGTACTGTACGGAGTATTTGAAATACGGGAAAGAAGTACCATTCGGGTAATATTTCCAGAGGAGTTGCAAACGGATCCGCCGGTTCACCAATCATTGACGGTTCTAGAACCGCTAAACCTACATTACATGCAATAGTACCTAGAATTACTACTGGAAAAATATATAAAAGATCGTTGGGCCACGCGGGTTCCCCATAATAATTATGTCCCATCCCTTTAGCCAATTTTGCTCTTAATACAGATCATTAAGTCAGTTTCTTGTATTGGGATAGGTGAATTCTTCAGGATCCATCCCCCAAAGGAACCGGACATGAGAATTTTTCATCATCCGGCTCGAGCAAGAATCAAAGAAATAAGACCGTGGAAGATCCATATCCATAATAGAATAAGGTATATAATGACTCAATGACTCTAGGTAAGAAAAGCTTTATCAGATTCTCTTTTCCGAAGTTGCACCTATAACTACTCATTGCAAAGAATCCTATTCTTATGGGTAAATGCTCGATATCCAAATGGGCTTACAAATTTGATCATGATCAATTGCTTTGTGGATTGTCTCATGTCTCTTGATTGGTTGGTGTTTATCCCCTCAATATCGCAAATTTCTTACGTCCAAACAAAGTATTTACTTGTTACTAATAAAAAATTTAAAAGTCTAGCCTATGTTCTTCCTTAGATCCCTTCTTTCACTCCGATAGTATCGCAGATCGTAATCGATGCAAAGAAAATGAATGCATTTCCATACTATAAAAAAAAAAATAAAAAAGGGTAAGTATAATAAATAGAGAATTGGATCATGTCACATGACTTATTCTATTCTACTCTACGGGATCTTACGGAGCCTGTTCATGGATGACATGATTGGGGTATGATCATAGAAAATATTCTCCTCAAGTGAACCAGCCTATCTTTCCTAGGTAAGGGGACTTACGTGTTGATTGGATGCGGAGACACCTTTGGTCGTGAATTCTAATGTGGCAGATCCAATTCTCTATCTGCATGGCCAAATCAATAATTCAAGTCACACACTCCCATAATCCGCCTTATTTTCTTTCGTAAAATTCACTTCAACTATTTGTATCAAATAATTGTATCAAATAAGGAATACAATACTTCGGAGTTGAAGAGAAGTATCCAAATGACATGTCTTATTTTACAATAACCCATGTTTGTAGCAATGAAATACTACAGCCTCCCCGATATTATATATGAGCAATTAGAATTATCTATGATATGCCTTCTCTATAAAGGACCCGAAATCCCTTGCTTACGTATCATTGGAAAGTGCATTAACATAAATACGGCAGTAAGCAGAGGCAGTACAAAGGTATGTAAACTATAAAAACGAGTCAAAGTAGATTGGCCCACACTAGCACTTCCACGTAATAACTCCACTAAAGGCGATCCTATTACAGGAATCGCTTCAGGTACACCTGTCACAATTTTGACTGCCCAATAACCAATTTGATCCCAAGGTAAAGAATAACCAGTTACACCAAAGGATGCAGTTAATACAGCCAAAACCACACCTGTGACCCAAGTTAATTCGCGGGGTTTTTTAAATCCACCTGTGAGATACACACGAAATACGTGCAGAATCATCATTAGAACCATCATACTTGCTGACCATCGATGAACTGATCGGATTAACCAACCAAAGTTGGCCTCAGTCATTATGTATTGAACCGAGGAAAAAGCCTCTGTAACGGTTGGACGGTAGTAAAAAGTCATAGCAAAACCGGTAGCGACTTGTACTAGAAAACAAGTAAGTGTAATTCCCCCTAAACAATAAAATATGTTGACATGAGGAGGAACATATTTACTAGTTATATCATCCGCAATTGCCTGAATCTCAAGACGTTCCTCAAACCAATCATATACTTTATTGAGATAGGTAACTACCCCGACTCCCCCTCCGAGAACCGTATATGAAAATTTCATCTCGTACGGCTCAAGCAGAAACACACAAATTTTCAACGGATATAGAAAAAGGAGTTCAAAACTTCATCAGCCGCAGGATTGGGTCGATTTGCCTTGAAGATATGAAATAAGAAAAATCCAGAATTTATTCTTTGTGATGATAATGCCAAAAAATCTCAAGTTGGCTCATCTGTCTTTCTTTATGTTGATCATTAGAGGCCTCTTGAATTTTCTCTTCCCTATTTTTCCTATTGCGTAACGCGGATTTACTCTTGTTTTATTTTACTATTAAATTAAATAAATAAAGAATAAATTCTAGTAATTTTCTGATAGAAATTATTTTGTTGTGATCCTATGAATCAGTTCAATTGAAACCTCTAGATTCATACTAGAGCCACGGTGATTTAGTCTCAAGCTAAACAAAAGGCAAGGGTTCTTCGAATAAGAACCGCTTGATGATCACTTATTAAATGGGTGTAATGACGCAACAAAATCGAGAAAAAAAAAAGTTGTCTTTCGGTCAAACTAAATCGGAAGGAAGAAAATTTGTGTTTTTATTAAGAAATACTTGAATTTTTTTTTTCAGTCTGGTTGCGAGGTCTGAATAGTGAGTATGAATCATAGTTCCATTTTTTTTGTGATCCATTCTATCTATTTCGTGTTCCAGATACTAGAATAAATAATATCCGACGAATTAGAATCATCTTGATAGAGATAATAGGCCCTTTCTATGTATTATCAATAGGATCAATTATAACAAGTCACACACTCATATTCCAGAAATACCGAAACAAAAAAATTCCACGGTCGAACTACCAGAATGTCTAGAAATGTAAAGCTTAAGTAAAGTAGAACGGCTTTTTTGGATGGAAAAACTATGACTTTGTAGTTTTATAGTTATTATAAACCTAACTCGTTAAAATTCCGTCCAATAAAACAGAAGAATTATAAATTTCTAAAATGATAGATAGGAATATCGCGAATAAAGCCATTGCGACCCCCATAAAAGGAGTAGTCCCCCAACCCGGAGCTACTTTACCATATTCCGAATTCAAGGGTTTCAATAAAATACCTACAGTAGTTCGTCTTGGCCCAGATCTAGAACTATCCTCAATGGTTTGTGTAGCCATAAATTCTATTTAATCATTGGTGTTGACTTTGTATACTATTCCGTTGTAGTTGTAAATAAACGATCTTTTCGTAGATCCATTGTAATCTTGAAATTCTATAAAAATGGAAACAGCAACTTTAGTCGCCATCTCCATATCTGGTTTACTTGTAAGCTTTACTGGGTATGCCTTATATACCGCGTTTGGGCAACCCTCTCAACAATTAAGAGATCCATTCGAAGAACACGGGGACTAATTGAAGTAAGGAGTCTTCCATATTGGGAGACTCCTTACTTCAATGAAATTATTTCATTTTTTTAGTCGGAACCTTAGGTGGTTCTCGGAAAAAGATAGCGAAAAAAATGATCCCTAAAGTCGAAACTAAAAGGAATGTATAAACCAATGCTTCCATAGATTCGATCGTGGTTTATTTACAATTATAACTTCCACACCTATTCATTTGTCATTTGGGATCATTTCCCATATAAAGAAAGAAAAAGAGTCAAAATGTCAAATCAAAAAAAGAGAGGTGAAAGATACCATAGCAATGTCGTATCAGACTACTTGTCTCCTTGTAGTAGGATCTCCAACTTTTTGGAATGTTCCAAATTCCACTTGAGCATCCAAGTCTGGATCAATACCAGCAAAAACATCTCGGAACAAGGTTCTAGCGCCATGCCAAATGTGTCCGAAAAAGAAGATCAAAGCAAAGGTAGCATGCCCAAAAGTGAACCAACCCCTTGGACTGCTGCGAAAAACACCATCTGATTTCAAAGTGGCCCGATCTAATTCAAAAATTTCACCTAATTGGGCCCGCCTCGCATATTTTTTTACAGTAGCAGGATCAGAATAACTGACTCCATTAAGTTCGCCGCCATAGAACTCCACAGTTACGCCTACTTGTTCAACACTATATTTGGATTCTGCTCTTCTAAAAGGAACATCGGCTCTCACAATTCCCTCTTCATCTACCAAAACTACCGGAAATGTTTCAAAAAAAGTGGGCATACGACGTACAAAAAGCTCGCGCCCTTCTTTATCTCTAAAGACGGGATGGCCTAACCATCCAACAGCTATTCCATCTCCATTGTCCATGGAGCCTGCTCTGAATAATCCCCCCTTTGCCGGATTATTACCAATATAATCATAAAAGGCTAATTTTTCGGGAATTTTAGACCAAGCTTCTGATAAACTAAGATTTTCGGCTAGCCCATTGCTAACTCTTCGATATATTTCTTGCTGAAAGTACCCCTGATCCCACTGATAACGAGTAGGACCAAATAATTCGATTGGAGTAGTTGCTGACCCATACCACATAGTTCCGGCAACTACGAAAGCTGCAAAAAAAACAGCAGCGATACTGCTGGAAAGTACAGTTTCAATATTGCCCATACGTAATCCTTTGTATAGACGTTGAGGCGGACGGACACTAAGATGGAATAGGCCCGCTAATATGCCCAATGTACCCGCAGCAATATGATGGGAGGCTATTCCCCCCGGAACAAAAGGATCAAAACCTTCTGCACCCCACGCTGGATTTACAGCTTGTACTTTTCCAGTTAGTCCATAAGGATCGGAGACCCATATCCCAGGACCATACAAACCCGTTACATGAAATGCGCCGAAGCCAAAGCAAGCCACCCCTGCGAGAAATAAATGAATTCCAAATATCTTGGGCAAATCCAAAGAGGGTTTTCCCGTCCGCTCATCACAGAATATTTCTAGGTCCCAATATACCCAATGCCAAATAGCTGCCAAGAAACACAAGCCAGAAAACACAATATGCGCACTCGCCACACCTTCATAACTCCAAATACCCGGATTCGTTATAGTTCCTCCTGAAATACTCCAACCACCCCAGGAATTGGTTATTCCTAAACGAGTCATGAAGGGAATGACGAACATACCTTGTCTCCACATTGGATCCAGAACAGGATCAGAGGGATCAAAAACCGCTAATTCGTATAAAGCCATCGAGCCGGCCCAACCAGAAACTAGAGCTGTATGCATTATATGCACCGAAAGTAATCGACCCGGATCATTCAATACGACAGTATGAACACGATACCAAGGCAAACCCATGGAAATACCCCTTTAGCAAAGAAAAATAGACACTATGTCGCTTTATTTTATCGCATTGGAAAAGACTATCCATATCCTATGTACCTAACCCTTCCAGGGGATTCTGTGTCAGAAAGCGTTAATATTTCTTTTATTCCATTAAAAATAAGAAGCCAATTCTGTTCGTAAGAAGAAAGAGAAGCAGATCTATTCTATACTCGATAAGTGCCAATATGCAATGGGGGACTTGGCCCTATTTGGAAAAAACGAAGGGATAGATACCTGTTTGTTTATCATTCGAATCATCGATCCCTTTTTCTTTATTCAATCTGTCTTACCTTCTTTATATGTATAATCTTTTCAATCTATGTATTAATAGAATCTATAGTATTCATATAGAATAAGAAGAAAAAAATGAAGACAATAAACTCTATAGTATTCATATAGAAATTCATATAGAATAAGAAGAAAAAAATGAAGACAATAAACTGCGGATTCTTTCTTTCTCTTCCATTCTTACGTTTCCATATTAAAGTGTAGTTTTCTTACTTAAATTTAATATTAATCTAATATGCCTATTGGTGTTCCAAAAGTACCTTACCGGATTCCCGGAGATGAAGAAGCGACTTGGGTTGACTTATACAACGTTATGTATCGAGAAAGAACACTTTTTTTAGGTCAAGAGATTCGTTGCGAGATCACGAATCATATTACAGGTCTCATGGTATATCTCAGTATAGAAGATGGAATTAGCGATATTTTTTTGTTTATAAACTCCCCTGGCGGGTGGCTAATCTCAGGAATGGCGATTTTTGATACGATGCAAACGGTGACACCAGATATATATACCATATGCCTCGGAATAGCCGCGTCCATGGCCTCCTTCATTCTGCTTGGAGGAGAACCCACCAAGCGTATAGCATTCCCTCACGCTAGGATTATGCTTCACCAACCTGCTAGTGCTTATTATCGGGCAAGAACGCCAGAATTTTTCTTAGAAGTAGAAGAGTTACACAAAGTTCGCGAAATGATCACAAGGGTTTATGCACTAAGAACAGGCAAGCCTTTTTGGGTTGTATCCGAAGACATGGAAAGGGATGTTTTTATGTCAGCAGACGAAGCCAAAGCTTATGGACTTGTCGATATTGTAGGGGATGAAATGATTGACGAGCACTACGATACTGATCCTGTGTGGTTTCCAGAAATGTTTAAGGATTGGTAGTGACAGGATTTCGTATAAATTTATTTCACACCTAAATTCGGGTTTTCCGCGATTTGATAGAAAATAGAAATACTTCATGATGATCAATCATCAGGTTAAGATCGATCTAAACCAATCCATTTTTTTCTATATACATACGACATGCCAACTGTTAAACAACTTATTAGAAACGCAAGACAGCCAATACGAAATGCTAGAAAATCGGCCGCTCTTAAGGGATGTCCTCAGCGTCGAGGAACATGTGCTAGGGTGTATGTGCGACTCGTTCAGATCATGAGTTCAAACAAATAAGACAATTTTTGAAGGATTAATGATCGGTACCAATGAATAGGATAGATAAGCTCTATCCTGGATTTATATGGTATATGGAATTTATGGTTTCCATTGGTGCAAATCCAATCATCTAGATTGGAAATAAGAAGTAATTCCCCCATTGGTAGCAAATGGTTATCCATTAAGCGGAGGAAATACTAATAAAAAGAAAAAGGCTTATGCTCCTTTATCTTAAAAGAACGGACTAACAGGGTCAGCTACCTAGCCAACTTTCATAATTAAATGCCGTCACTGTATGGATAACTCTTATTGTGAAAAGAGCTATTTACTCTATAATGGATAGGTAGAGCCAAAGAATGTGAACTATACAAGTTCACAATACCTTTTGATGAAATGAAAGAAGGGGCTCCGGTGTATAGAGAGGGCCTCACCGTTTAAGAGGTAACCATAGAAACGATGGAACCCACTATTTTTTCTCTATTGTTAGAATTTCTTATTTCCATGCGAAATAACTGAAAGGAATAGAATAAAAAATCGTGGTTGGGAAGGTTATAGTAGCAAAAGCCATTGGAATTGATATTTTATACATCGGAATAATCCGTTTTGTTATTAATGGGGAAAAAGGATGGCTAAAAGAAGAGAAATCATTAGTTATTCATTAAGGTTAATTTGATTCAATGACCAGAGTTCCGCGAGGATATATAGCTCGGAGACGAAGAACAAAAATGCGTTCATTTGCCTCAAACTTTAGAGGGGCTCATTTAAGACTTAATCGAATGATTACTCAACAGATAAAAAGAGCTTTTGTTTCCTCTCATCGAGATAGAGGCAGGCAAAAGAGGGATTTTCGTCGTTTGTGGATCACTCGGATAAATGCAGCAACGCGGATATATAAAGTATTCGATAGTTATAGTAAGTTAATACACAATCTGTACAAGAAGGAATTGATTCTTAATCGTAAAATGCTTGCACAAGTAGCTGTATCAAATCAAAAAAATCTTTACACGATTTCCAATAAAATAAAGATCATCAATTAAAGGGATAAAAAAGTAATATACAGGAATAATTAAAACCGAATTCCCCGGAGTCCGGGAAGATATAGAAGAAAAAATAATTCAGATAAGTAGTAGGAATGAACGAACATGTTTCAATAAAATCTTCTTCCCCATTTTTTTTTATTATAACACAAGAATCCAATCTGGATTCTAGGCCTTTTCGAACAAAACATCAATCTGAGGTTGAGTTCCGATTGGAGTTTTGAGTCAATTGAGGAGTCCCTATTTCTTTCTGGTTTTAGGACTTGAGATCGACTCGGCTCTCTCAAATTCTTTCTCATTATTAATAAAAGGTAACAAAGAAAAAATACGAGCTTGTTTGTTTTATAGCAATAGTAATTAATCGTTGTTGTTTCAAGGTCAATCTATTTACTCGTATAGTAAAACTACCTTGTTAAAAAATAAATCGACTAATTAAACTCATGCTTCTATAATCGATTCGATCCCCCGACGGGGGCAAACGCCCACGAAAAGATCGCTTGTATTTTTGAAAAGGTTGCTTGGATTTATCCAAGGTTTATTCCTTATCTCTCAAATTCCATTTCTAAAGATTTTGTTGTAATTTTTTATTAATTATCTAATAGAATATGTATTAATAGAGTATTAGCTAAGTAAGAAATTGGAAAAAGTAATAAAAAATAGAATAAGAATTCAGTAATAGAATTTTTTTCTAACTATCATTTATTTCTATCCGTCATCCTAATATGAAATTGAAGTATCTTCTTTCTATGCTATGATTTCGTGGAGCCTGCCCTAGACTGGATACGCATTTTAATTGAATTTTTATTTTTTTAAATTAGATCTTGGATTTACCGGATTTTTTATGAGGTTCAATACACTTTTTCTTTCTCTTTCCTTCCTATCCTAAAGAATTGAAAAGGGGAAGCGAAATTTTAGTCATGTCATATGGAATTCGATTTCTTCATTTCTTCGCATATCAATAACTAGAATGAAAAAAAAGGGAATGACAAGGCATCTGGGAATAAACGATTCATTTCTATCAATAGACCTGCTATTGACCCAAACCATAGAGTACTTAGCACGGGTGCTACAGAGAGATATGTTTTTATATCCCGCATTGAAAATCCTCCTTCCTTATTGGAATACATATATGATCAGATACTCTTAGCCAAGATCATTTGTATTTCTTTTGTTTAGGCGAAATTCATAACTAAAAAAACGAAAATAAATATTCTAATATAAAAATATTCTATATATAGAATGAATCATATAGACGAGATTTTCCTGTCCCTAAAAAAGAAAAAGATGACCCCTTCCTCCTGTACATTACTAAGAAGTAGTAATTTTTCTTTTATACGTTAAATTAGATTGGATTTTAGGTGTATATCATTCCTTGATTATATGAGACCAAAAAGAAGAAATGACAAGAAAGTTGTATATAGATAGAGAAAGAGAAGAAAATTACGATGTGGAAAACAAGACAGGAATTGTGTACAATGTCATTGTCCAACAATTTTTAAAAGGGATGTAGCGCAGCTTGGTAGCGCGTTTGTTTTGGGTACAAAATGTCACAGGTTCAAATCCTGTCATCCCTACCTATTACTTCTTTCTTCTTTCTGAGCAGTAGCGAGGGGCTTGAATTTGTGGATACTATACGTATGTGAGATGCATTAGGAATAGAAAAGGATTTTCTTTTTGAAAGCGCTCTTAGTTCAGTTCGGTAGAACGCGGGTCTCCAAAACCCGATGTCGTAGGTTCAAATCCTACAGAGCGTGATTTCATCTATCTTATGTTGAAGCACAGTAAAATAACTTAACAAAACAAAGTCGAATTGCAACTCCAATTTGACCTCCTCCAGACCAGAGAGGAGGTCAATCAAAAAAAAAAAAAAAAATATTACTCAATCAAAGATCCAACTGATCGCCACGCCTGTATTGCAAATATGCAGTCACGAATAATCCTGCTAAAGTAATAGGAATTAGGCCTAAGACGATTCCAAATAGAAAAACTTCAATCATTTCGATTTGTTCGAGGGGATAAAAAAAAAGAGGTATGATCTATCCCTAAATAGTAATCTGAATTATCCACGAATCTCAATGACCAAGAAAAAAATTGGTAATTCGTGTAGAAAAGAGTCGTAGAATACGAGAAATCCAAAAGAAAGGTTTTCCTTTATTTTCTGACTTATTCATTCAATTCATTTCAAATAAGACGTATCTTGTTCAAGCCAATAAATAGAGCTAGGGTTATAGTTAAAGCAGCCAGTAGAAAACCGAAATAACTAGTTATAGTAAGCATGAAAGGGTTAAATTCGATTTGTTTTTTTACTACACTACATATGTTGGTAAAGCACTTACCTAAGTTATGGAAAATTCAGAATTCATCGGTTATTATAGATAATACTAAAAAAAAGATAGAGTGAGATACAAAAGTGGAAAAGAAAATCGATTCATCGTGACATCAGTCTCTAATTCCGAATCAAGAGATTCGTTGTAGAATCTGTCAGTTGAGTAAAGTAATAATAAAAAAAAACTAGATCGTCTAACCTCATTTAAAAATGCAATTGGATTTTCGGGGGAATTTTTGAATAAAAGATAAGTAAAGAATTGGATTAAAAAAAAAAACTTCTTTCTATTTTGGACTATTTCTTTTTCAAAAGTAAAACTTTTCCTTGAATTTACTTTTTTTTTTTATTCCTTTTTTGGACCCCAACCAAAGTCGATTCGAAGATGAGTCACTTCAATTATCCTTTAAAATTCTATATTCTGTCTTTCCCTATTTCATCCCATAAAGTTCCATATTTGCAGTTCGGTCAAGAAAGAATCCTTGTCTTGGACCTAATCCAACAAACAAAGCGAGGATTGATTACGAATCTTGATTCTTCAAAGAAGGTTTTCCTTCTTTCATAACAGATTATCTACTATTCGATTTTCTATTTATTAGATATTATGTTATGCTAACCAATTAAATTCCTTAAAATGAAAGGTTGGATTCGAAGAAAACTTTTAACTAAAAAGGGATAGGTTTCCCATATACTTGTTCTTGTATTGTGTCAGTATGAGAATATCTTTCATGAATTATTTATCCAAACCTATTGATCATTAACTTAGATTTTCCCAAGATCTTGACCCCTATTCCGAATTATTCTACTATTCCGAAGCCCATAAAAATAAAGAGCCCATAAAAAAAAAGAGGACCCCTAAAAAATTAGAGATTTCCTATTGATGTCTTGAATAACATATAGTTTACCTATAGACAAGGAACAAAGAAGAGAAAAAAGGAATTCTGTTTCGGGACCAAGTGAAATTGGATTGCTGTGCTATAGGAAGGATAGCTATACTAATTCGGTATACCCAAAATACACCTTTGGTACAAAATTGACAATCTCACAAGGATGAAATATCAGTAATTTTCTATTTACTGGTTGATCCCATCTTTTACGGAATCAATTCCTTTTTTGAATGTACAAAAATTTGTGGAGCTCAGCATGTCTGGAAGCACAGGAGAACGTTCTTTTGCTGATATTATTACCAGTATTCGATACTGGGTTATTCATAGCATTACTATACCTTCCCTATTCATTGCGGGTTGGTTATTTGTCAGTACGGGTTTAGCTTATGACGTGTTTGGAAGTCCTCGGCCAAACGAGTATTTCACGGAAAGCCGACAAGGAATTCCGTTAATAACCGGCCGTTTTGATTCTTTAGAACAACTCGATGAATTTAGTACCTTTTAGCCCACGAATCTCAATGACCATAGATCGAACCTACCCTATTTTTACAGTGCGATGGCTGGCTGTTCACGGACTAGCTGTACCTACTGTTTTTTTCTTGGGATCAATATCAGCAATGCAGTTCATCCAACGATAAACCAAATTCCAACTATAGAACTATGACACAATCAAACCCGAATGAACAAAATGTTGAATTGAATCGTACCAGCCTATACTGGGGTTTATTACTCATTTTTGTACTTGCTGTTTTATTTTCCAATTATTTCTTCAATTGAGAGAAAGAAAGAGAGTAGTAATAATTCTCTTATCCCATTTGGAAGGATACCATCCTTATAACTATCCATGACTGTTTTTGTCTCTAGCATGACCACTTGATAAAATGTGGAGGAAAGTAGGGGAAATGGCCGATACTACTGGAAGGATTCCTCTTTGGCTGATAGGTACTGTAACTGGTATTCCTGTGATTGGTTTAATAGGTGTTTTCTTTTACGGTTCATATTCTGGATTGGGTTCATCTCTATAGTAATCGGAGGGGCCGGATTGTAAACATGAAAAAGTAGGAGCTTAGCGGGTCCTTACCCCCCTTTATCTGATTAGAGCGGAAAGGACCCGCGGAATTCTTACTCTTATAACGCGACTTTAATCTATTCCATAACCTACAAATTAGTTAGCTATTTCGATTTTTTAAAATAACAAGGAGAAAACCTTTGCTCTGATGGTCAGAATCACTCTATTTATTCTTTTGTTTGTTAATGATGTTAGTGAAGCAATCCATCGGTTGATTCATAGTCCCCGCCCCTTCGCCCATGAAATTGATTCACTCTTATAAAGCAACAAGAAAGAAGGGATCAATCGAGTATCCAATATTTTATGGAGTTCCACGGAGGAAGTATCCTGCAAATCATTGATTTAGTTTAGAGTAATAAACTAATAAAACCTTAATCAAAACTATTCAACTAGTCTAAAAATCAAAACACCCTTCAATGGCAAGAGTATACGTTTTTTTTTTGCAAAATTTCTATAAGTTCGAAGTTGAACTTAATTGAACAAGTCAAGCAATTCTATTTGCTCACAATAAATTTGTCCCCCGCCATACTTTCTTTCCCTCCGTTTGTTCATTACCTCGCCTGAACCTAAACAAAAGAGTTCCAAGAGACAGACCCCGAATAAAGAAGAAATAGTAATCTTTGACGAATTAGGAAGAAAAATGATTATTATTTCGATACAAGAAAAATCGACACAAGAAAAAGGCGAAAAAGCCTTTTTCTTGTGCCCAATAGAGGGTTAAGAAGACCAGCAATCCCTCCTAAAAGGACTTATTCCTTTTATTTTTCTCGCCTTTACCTTACCTTGTATTCTCTTCTTTTGCATGAGATAGAAATAAGGAATTCCAGACATCCCGCAAACAAAAAAAGGATTTCAAAAATAAAATAGGTCATAGATAATTCTAGCAATCGCCAATAAATCGCGGCTTTTTACCAACTTGATGGTAAGAAATCCCGGGCCCTAGAAATTCATTTCGTACAATTGAACCTTTTCAAACTGTTTCTTTTTGAGAACCAAAAAAACTTGCGCCAAAATAACAGATGCGAAGAAAAACAAAAGGCCTTGGACGCGTAATGGATCTTGAAGCACTATTTCTGCATCCCCCTGACCAAACCCTCCTACATTAGGATTGCTTGTTAATGGTTGATCAAGCTTGATGGATTCCCCCTCTGAAACAAGAAGTTCTGGCCCAGGGGGTATAATATCAATCACTTGGCGTCCATCCGATGCATCGACTATGGTTATTTCATATCCCCCTTTTTCTTTACGTAGTATTTTTCTTACTATACCTGTTGACGTAGCATTATAGACCGTATTGTTACTCTTGCTACCATCAGGATAGATCTGCCCCCTTCCTCGGTTCCCCCCTACATATATGGGATATTTTAAGAAATGAACGTCTTTCTTCGTAGCAGGATCGGGGGAAAGAATGGGAAAGACGATTTCACTATATTTCCGACCGGGAACAGGGCCTATCACAAGAATATTATTTTTATTGGGACGATAATTCTGAAAAGAGAGATTTCCTATCTTTTCTTTCAACTCAGGAGAAATACGGTCGGAGGGCGCTAATTCGAATCCCTCGGGCAAAATAAGAACAGCACCCACATTTAACCCTCCCCTTTTCCCATTAGCAAGAACTTGTTTCAGTTGCATATCATAAGGAATTCGAAGAACTGCTTCAAATACAGTATCAGGAAGCACTGCTTGTGGAACTTCAATATCCACAGGCTTATTAGCTAAATGGCAATTGGCACATACAATTCGTCCAGTTGCTTCTCGTGGGTTTTCATAACCCTGCTGCGCAAAAATGGGATATGCATTTGAAATAGATGTCCGAGTTATTACGTATATCATGATCGATACAGAAATCGATCGAGTCATCTGTTCCTTTACCCAAGAAAAAGTATTTCTATTTTCCATGTCCAATCGCAGATCCCGGAATTTCTACAATAAATTAGATAGGTAGCTAAGCTAATCTAGTTCCCTATACACGAGTCTGTTGTCATTCTACTGCAATAGTTGTACTGGAATGATGAATACCTTGAGCAGGTAGAAATAGAAAGAATTTTGCTAAAATGGAAAGGGCTTTCTTTCTAAAGGAGAAAGATGCTGATTTGATTAATATCAGGAGATCGAATGAAGAATTCATTCACTCATTGAGTGATAAATGACTACAAGCGAAGGGGATAGACGGTTTAAATGAAAGAAGATCCAATATTTCAAAGTTGTATCTAGAATCACTGGAAAAGTACAAATAAGCACAGAGAGAATTTGATCGTTATGAGGCAATCCAAAACCCTTGTAGACCCAACTAATTATTAGTTCCCAACCGGGGGTCGAGTGAAATCCAATCCAAAAATCAGTAACTAAAAGAATGAAAAAAGCTTTTATTGTGTCATTTAAGTTATAGAAGAATTCCTGAACCCAAGAATTAAAAATGACAAGTTCCTCATTACCCAGAAAAAAAGAGCCACTTAGAATAGCCAAACAGATTATATTTGTCGAGAAATGCAAAATGATATGGAGATGATCCTCATTATCTGTTTTGGCCAATTGTATTATTTCCCTGTGTATTCCTATAGGAGGTTTTTGTATATGTGTCTTCGGGGACTCCTTTATCATTTCGTCCAAGAGAAAAAGTTCTTCTAATTCTATGAATCTTTCTAGAACCTTTTTTTCTTGAATATTAGTTAAGAGAGTTTCGGATTGCCTGGTATTCCACCAATTCTTAATCCAAAGTTCTAGACATTTGTTAAAAGAGAAAGAGACCCACCAGGGCAAAAGTACGATAGATACAAGATATAGGAAAGAAGGCAATGCTTTCTTTTTTTTCATTTTTGATCTGTAAATTGAGTTGTTAATGAATCTGCTTCATTCGTTGACTCTATATGATATTTCTTTTTTTTTTTCTTTGAAGCAAAAATTCTATAAGTAAGTTCTATAATGAGGTATTGAGACCTTGTATCTATTCCTCTTTTTTGTATACTAGAGGAATTTCATTTAGTTCCTTCTTAGATCTAGATGAAGTGGAATAGAGAAATAGAATAAAAAGCCCTTTCGAATTAAAATGTAAGAATATTATGTCCAGATATCTCACTTGGACAAATTAGAAGCAATTTTCTGTTATTCTCGTTTGTTCCTTCCTTTAGATAAATATTCGAAAATCCCCTACAGTAACGAATTCGATTTCGAAGGGACTTCCCTCCCCCGTGTTGAGAAAACTTTTCTTCTTCCATTTTTTCTTCATTCAATTCATTTCAAAATACTTCAATTGGTACGCGCAAGAAATAGGCCAATTCGGCAGCTTTTTGTTCAATTTCTCGTGGAGTAAAAAACTTCTCATCAGTACGGGTCAAGGGAATGACCCCCTGGCCTCGGATTTCCATATAAAGGATACGACGAGGGTAAAGACCCTCTTTAACCTGAATTCTAATTGATTGGATATCCCGCATAAGGAATCGAAGGAAGACGCGACGTTTTATTCCAGGGAATCCCCAACGAAAAATGTACACTATTCCCTCTTTTCTATCGAATCGGTCATAACCACTGCCTACATTCCACAAAATAGTGCACCACAAGTAGGAGCTAATGAATAGGCCCGCAATTCCGTAGAAAGACATCACGACCCCCTGTGGAAAAAAAAGAATTTGTTGAGATGGAAATACGGATATCATATTCTTACCAAGATAACTGGAAGCTCCAACCACTAAGAATCCTAGTGAACCTAGAAAAAGAATACAGGCCCAGAAAAAATTACCTCTTTTTCGAGAACCCTTTAGAAGTTCTATCCATATATGTTCTGATCGCCAATTCATATTAGATATACTAAATCCAGCAGCGGTCGATTGAAATTGAGAGAATAAGCTAAATGACTTTGACTTTACTTTTTTTTTTTGATTCTGAAATCGCCTTCAGCAACTAGTACTCCTGTGAAAAAATTGGTTAGATACATTGACTTTCTATTCAAAAAAATATTCGTTGATCCATTTAAAATAAAACTCGCTATACCCGGCTCCGCATATACATGCATTTATGCTGGTATCCTATATCCGCATCCATAGCCGTTTTTCTTTTGTGTGTAGAAAGAGCCACATACCCCTACCATATTATATTACTTACACTAAAAAATATCTGTATTATGATCCCGCGTGGAAATAAATTGAGAAAATTTGGCCCCATCGGTTCTAGACAATCTTATTTTTTTGCACATAAAGAAATAAAGAAGCCATTGCAATTGCCGGAAATACTAAGCCTACTAAAGGCACGAAAATAGAGGGTAAGTTAAAATCCGTCATAGAATAGGTGTCTCAATTCAAATTTACTATTTCTATCTATTTGAAAAATTTCTTAAGATTCTTATGATATAATTAAGTATATCTATTATAAAGAATATTGACTATTGTATTTTTTAGTTTGCAAAATAAAGAATTTTTAGGGAATACCTTAGTATTCTCTAAAAAAAATTAATGGAATGGATAAGATAATAAAAAAATTGCAAAAAAGGAGAACTAATTAAAAAGATTTTATTTTTCTTTTCTCATCCTTATGCCCTTTCTATCCTTCTAATCGAACTTTAAATTGGATTCAAAGGAAAGAGATTGTGAAAATGAAATATCTCATTCAGAATACCCTTTTAAAAGGGTCTCAGTACGGCTTGGTCGAATACGCCCATTTCGAATCCAAAATCTGTTTCGTGTACCTACGTATTTCCACATACAATACTTCTTCAATCACTCTTAGACCCACAAATGCAAGATGCGCGTCAGGTTTTGAAATAAGGATATCCCCAGCATAGCGAAACTGGCTCTTATTCCACCGGTTGTAGGGGTTGTAAGGATTGATACGTAGGGCTTTTAGTTGATTGATAGTACCGTAAAGTTGAAGCTATTTTAGGTTTTTTCATTAAGCTCTAACTTCCTTCCTGCATACGTGCTCCTCCAGAAGCGCATACAATAATGCGTAGTAAAGGGGGAAAAGTAGCATACTCAACCAAAAGGGGAAATTCTCTTACCTACTACAGATCCCATACTACCCCTTTAGATTTTGTAAGGCGATATACCACCCAAAGGATATGAAAATACCGGGTGGAGTTAGCTTTTCGACGAAGACTCGTCCCGTGCGGCGAAGTCCTATTAGCAAAACCCCGCGCAAGAATGAATTGTATAATAATATTATTCCGAATACCCCCCGCCACGTATAGTAGCATTGCGATTCCGAATCCTTTTTCTTTGTGAATAGAATAAATTAATAGTATCGTTGGGTCGGAGTTTTGGTCCGGAAAAATCCGGACTAAAATGTCTATCGCGTCGAAGCCTATAGCCCTGGATTTCCACGAAAGTACGATTCTTACCATCAGGATTCTTTTGAACGTCTCCACAATGGGTCCAGGTTCTATGTCCAATCCGAAATCAAAGATTTCTTGCTCTTGATCGGAGTCGTAAACTAAAACTACCTCTTCATCAAGGTTATAGATGACGAAGTCATCTAGTTCTAGCATTGAGAATCAATTCTCTTTTCTTACAGGCAGTTCGAGTCACTTGTTGGCTCATGATTACGCCTGCTAAAAGTTTTAAAATGTCCTCTTTTTTGAAAAGAGAGGGTCTTATAAAAGGGTCTAACGTCCAAACTATGTCTTTTTTCATTCACTCTCCTTTAGTTCTTTTCTCTATCTAGAAGTGGAATAGAATAACCCGGTTGAAGGGTAATGATCATACGTCTGTAATGCATTGTATATCCCAGAATAGGTCCCATTCTTCTACCCTTCCGGGTAGTCGATGACTATTCACAGCTACTACCTTAACACCAAAGAAGAGTTCGACCCAATGCTTTATTTCTGTCCTAGTGAATCCTGATTCGACATTAGAAGTATATTGATTCTTTCCCAATAAACGAAGACTTTTTTCTGTAAATACTGCGTATTTGATTCCATTATCATATGATAATACTATAATTTGTATTTATTGTATTATGCCTTTCTATATTCTATAGAGAAAAATATATAGAATATACGAATCTCGATTTGTCAAGTCTAATGAAAGGATCTTATCAAGATCCATTTTTATTCGGCTCAATCTTTTTTTTTCAAAAAAAAAGATTGAGACGAGTTTAATTGCAATCAATTAGAAGAACAAAGAAGAATTACTACTTCGTTACATCTAGTTTATCTACCGGTTCGTACTCGAATTTGATCGCCTTCCATACTTCACAAGCTGCGGCTAGTTCAGGACTCCATTTGCTAGCTTGCCGGATAATTTCATTACCTTCACGAGCAAGATCGCGCCCTTCATTACGAGCTTGTACACAGGCTTCTAAAGCCACCCGATTAGCTACTGCACCAGGTGCATTTCCCCAAGGATGTCCTAAAGTTCCTCCACCAAATTGTAATACAGAATCATCTCCAAAAATTTCGGTCAGAGCAGGCATATGCCAAACATGAATACCCCCTGAAGCCACCGGTATAACACCCGGCATCGATACCCAGTCCTGAGTGAAAAAGACACCGCGAGCACGATCTATTTCAATATAATCATCGCGCAATAAATCAACAAAACCTAAAGTCATTTCGCGTTCCCCTTCTAGCTTACCTACTACTGTACCAGCGTGGACATGATCTCCACCAGACATACGCAATGCTTTAGCTAGTACACGAAAATGCATACCATGATATTTCTGTCTATCAATAACTGCATGCATTGCCCGGTGGATGTGAAGAAGTAGGCCATTGTCGCGGCAATAATGAGCCAAAGTTGTATTTGCCGTAAATCCTCCGGTTAAGTAGTCATGCATCACGATAGGAACCCCCAATTCCCTCGCAAATACAGCTCTCTTAAGCATTTCTTCGCATGTACCTGCAGTCGCATTCAAGTAATGCCCCTTGATTTCACCCGTTTCGGCCTGTGCTTTATAAAGTGCTTCGGCACAAAAGCAGAAACGGTCCCTCCAGCGCATAAATGGTTGTGAGTTCACGTTTTCATCATCTTTAGTAAAATCAAGTCCACCGCGTAGACACTCATAACACGCTCTACCATAATTTTTTGCGGATAATCCCAATTTGGGTTTAATAGTACATCCCAGGAAGGGACGACCATACTTGTTCAACTTATCCCTTTCAACTTGGATACCATGAGGCGGACCTTGGAAAGTTTTTGTATAAGCAACGGGAATTCGCAGATCCTCCAGACGTAGAAGCACGTAGGGCTTTGAAACCAAATACGTTACCCACAATAGGAAGTAAACATAGTTAGTAACAGAACCCTCTTCAAATAGGTCTAACGGATAAGCTACATAAGCGATATATTGATTTTCCTCCCCAAGAACGGGCTCGATGTGATAGCATCGGCCTTTGTAACGATCGAGACTGGTAAGTCCATCAGTCCAAACACTTGTCCATGTACCAGTAGAAGATTCGGCAGCTACCGCAGCCCCTGCTTCTTCAGGTGGAACCCCCGGCTGAGGAGTTACTCGGAATGCTGCCAAGATATCAGTATCCTTGGTTTCGTACTCCGGGGTGTAGTAAGTCAATTTATAATCCTTAACACCAGCTTTAAATCCAACAAAAGCTTTAGTTTCTGTTTGTGGTGACATAAGTCCCTCCCTACAACTCATGAATTAAGAATTCTCACAACAACAGGGTCTACTCGATATGGATTAGGCGTAAATGAAACCTTTGCAAAAATCTTTTAAAACAAAAAGGATATTCAATTAATATCAACTCATTAAAGAAAATAAAGGGATTCATATAGAATAGAACATACACAGGGTGTACGCATTATATATGAATGAAACATATTCATTAACTTAAGCATACCCTCTATATGAATTCGATAAGAATTGAGTTGTTGTTATGGTAAGTTAAAAAGGTTCGTTATTAAACCATGGATTTGGTGAATCAAATCCATCATTATTGTATACTCTTTGATATATATAGCGCAACCCAAACCAATCCCTAATTCTTATTTTGCAAGCTCTTAACAAGTTCTTAATAGGCCCCTTTCTTATTTTGAATCTAAATACCTAACTAAATACTAAGAAAATTCTCTGTTGACAGCAATCTATGCTTCACAGTAATATATTGTATATCGAAGTCCTAGATAGGAAAATAGGCACAGATTCTCCATAAAAGGGAAAACTATATGAAAAAAAGATTGATTGAACTTTCCAATTGACTTATTCCATGAGTAAACGATTGAATGGGATTCGCTTGGGTAACGAAATCAAGTACTGGCCCCCTTTTCTCTCTTATTGAATTAACTAATAAATTTCCTTTTTACTTTTGGATTTTTGGATATTCATTTGGTTTTAATTTGGCATTATTCAACAAAAAAAAAGAAAAATTTCGACAAATTCCATTTTTTGATAATTATGTGATAATTATGAGAACCAATCCTACTACTTCTCGTCCCGGGGTTTCCACAATTGAAGAAAAAAGCACAGGGCGTATCGATCAAATTATTGGACCAGTGCTGGATGTCACTTTTCCCCCGGGCAAGTTGCCCTATATTTATAACGCTTTGGTAGTCAAGAGTCGAGACACTGCCGGTAAGCAAATTAATGTTACTTGTGAGGTACAACAATTATTGGGAAATAATCGAGTTAGAGCTGTAGCTATGAGTGCTACAGACGGGCTGATGAGAGGAATGGAAGTGATTGACACGGGAGCTTCTCTCAGTGTTCCAGTCGGCGGAGCTACTCTCGGACGAATTTTCAACGTTCTTGGAGAGCCTGTTGACAATTTGGGTCCTGTAGATACTAGCACAACATTCCCTATTCATAGATCTGCGCCTGCCTTTATCGAGTTAGATACGAAATTATCTATCTTTGAAACAGGTATTAAGGTGGTCGATCTTTTAGCTCCTTATCGGCGTGGAGGAAAAATCGGACTATTTGGGGGGGCTGGAGTAGGTAAAACCGTACTTATCATGGAATTAATCAACAACATTGCTAAAGCTCATGGAGGCGTATCCGTATTTGGCGGAGTAGGGGAGCGGACTCGTGAAGGAAATGATCTTTATATGGAAATGAAAGAATCCGGAGTAATTAATGAAAAAAATCTTGCGGAATCAAAGGTAGCTCTAGTCTATGGTCAAATGAATGAACCGCCGGGAGCTCGTATGAGAGTTGGTTTGACTGCCCTAACTATGGCAGAATATTTCCGAGATGTTAATAAGCAAAACGTGCTTCTATTCATCGATAATATCTTTCGTTTTGTTCAAGCAGGATCGGAGGTATCTGCCTTATTAGGGAGAATGCCCTCCGCAGTGGGTTATCAACCTACCCTTAGTACAGAAATGGGTTCTTTGCAAGAAAGAATTACTTCTACCAAAAAGGGATCTATAACTTCGATCCAAGCAGTTTATGTGCCTGCGGACGATTTGACCGACCCCGCTCCTGCCACGACATTTGCACATTTAGATGCTACTACCGTACTTTCCAGAGGATTAGCTTCCAAGGGTATTTATCCAGCAGTAGATCCTTTAGATTCAACCTCAACTATGTTACAGCCTCGGATCGTTGGCAACGAACATTATGAAACTGCGCAAAGAGTTAAGCAAACTTTACAACGTTACAAGGAACTTCAGGACATTATCGCAATTCTTGGGTTGGATGAATTATCAGAGGAGGATCGTTTAACTGTAGCAAGAGCACGAAAAATTGAGCGTTTCTTATCACAACCCTTTTTTGTAGCAGAAGTTTTTACCGGTTCTGCAGGAAAGTATGTTGGTCTTGCAGAAACAATTAGGGGGTTTCAACTGATCCTTTCAGGAGAATTAGACGGTCTACCCGAACAGGCCTTTTATTTGGTGGGTAACATCGATGAAGCTAGCACGAAAGCTATAAACTTAGAAGAGGAGAACAAATTGAAGAAATGAAATTAAATCTTTATGTACTGACTCCTAAGCGAATTATTTGGGATTGTGAAGTGAAAGAAATCATTTTATCTACTAATAGTGGCCAAATTGGCGTATTACCAAACCACGCCCCCATTAACACAGCTGTAGATATGGGTCCTTTGAGAATACGTCTCCTCAACGACCAATGGTTAACGGCGGTTCTGTGGAGCGGTTTTGCGAGAATAGTTAATAATGAGATCATCATTTTAGGAAATGATGCGGAGCTGGGTAGTGACATTGATCCGGAAGAAGCTCAACAGGCACTTGAAATAGCCGAAGCTAACTTGAGTAGAGCTGAGGGTACGAAAGAATTGGCTGAAGCGAAGCTAGCTCTCAGACGAGCTAGGATACGAGTCGAAGCTGTCAATTGGATTCCTCCATCCAATTGAAGACAATCCAATGGTTTAATCTGATACAAAGAAAAAGAGAAGAAGGGTAGAAAAAGTTATTAGATAGCGAAGTCAGTCCAATGCTATCTAGTAATTTTTCTACCTACCTACCTACCTACTATTGGATTTGAACCAATGACTCCCGCCGTATGAAAGCAATACTCTAACCACTGAGTTAAGTAGGCAATTTATTACCACAAAGGAAGACCTATTACTTCGATCGATTATAGATCGAATTTTTTTTTCTAAGCAATACCGCTCCACTATTGTTTTATTTTTATTTTTTATATAGTAAACAGATCAAAGAGATATCCTCTGGGATTAGAGAATATTCATCTTGACAAGAAATTATCTATATGTTAAGATATCTCTGACAAGGGCTATAGCTCAGTTCGGTAGAGCAACTCGTTTACACGCGCGCCAATGCTTTTCAAGGGAGCTTATTATGCAATGAACATAATTGATCTTATTGCAAAATCAATGTCTTACTTCATGGATTCGAGAGAATAAGAGAACAATAGCCTGACAAACAGTCGGTTCGGTCCGATTCAGGTGCCAATTCAGGTGCCTAATCAAATAGAACCCTTATTGATTTGATAGTTGATAAGGTAAATATCCAGCCCACTCAATGCTAGGCTTAATGAGGATAAGGGCCTCCAAAAAACCTCTTTTCGTTCTATGAACTTTAAGGTGTATGAAGTCTCATAGTCAACTCTTACAGGGGAACGATAGAGACTCCATTTAACTTAGGTTGATTTAATTTAGGCCGTAGGCAGACCTAAGTCAAGGTAATCCTTCTTTGAAACACTTTGGTATTGCTCCTAGATAGATCATAATACAAATAATGAATCAGAGCACAGGGAGCCATCCCATTATCTTTCCGTAAAGAAAAAATATGGTGGACTAACTGATCTTTACATCAGTTGATGAAAGAGCCCAATGCAATAAAATGCATGTTGGGTCTTTGAAACAGTTCGAATCATTTCGATAATAATCAGTTTGATCTGTTTTACCGAGAAGGTCTACGGTTCGAATCCGTATAGCCCTAATACGTTCTATTTTTCTATTTTTGTATAGATATCCTATTTTGCTTAGTATAGTTTTCATTTCCTCATTAATACTTGTTTATAGGCTGGAGAGTCGCCTGGTCCATAGACTGGTCCATAGAATAGAGATAAAAACATTACCACAGGCTCATTCATCGAAAATCATATAGACTATTAAAGAAAAATGAAAATGCATTCCATAGAATCGGCCGATCCATTAAATTATGTTTATGTATTCCTATTTCTATCAAATCCATAGAAACAAGGATCCTTTACCTGATTTGAATTCCATCCTACTTCAAATAGGATATGCTCTAAGTCCCTAGACTTCCCTATAATGACTGCAATGATTTTCTCCGTTTTTCGAATTAAATTACTATTTTGTTTGAAGTATATTACTTTGATTCTATATACATTATCTACTTTAAATAGAAAAAATGGAATTTAAATAGAAAAAATTGAAAGAAAATCCAAATAAAGAAAAAGTAAAGAAGAAAACAGAATATTCTGTCTCATAGTTCTGAAATAGAGTTCTTTTATAGTATTACTCCTCATTAGACTGCATACATTAGTCATCCTATCTTAATTAGGTTCTATATTTCGATAATAGGTTCTAATTAGTATTTTCATTTTTCTTTAATAGTCTCTGACTATCATTATTTAAAGGATAGAAATTAAATAAAGGATAGAAATAGAGTAAAGGATAGAGCAATTCCTTTTTCTAGAGGATTATAGAGAAAGTGAGACAAAGTGAAGCGAGAGAGTTCTCTTTGTATAAGAATTATGTCTACACCATATCTAAATAGAATGAAAATCAAAAAGGGAGCCGGGATTCCATTGGATGAATCTTTAAAGAAGACATGCCACAGAG